TGTAGCAGGTGAATCCGCCATTTCAGCTACTACAATAGTGTATTCCATGGCCCCCTCTTCATGGAAAGTAGTTACTACTTGAGCCACGGAGGATGCTCTTTGACCGATAGCTACATAAACACATATTACATCTTGCCCTTTTTGATTGAGAATTGTATCTGTGGCTACTGCTGTTTTGCCAGTCTGTCTGTCCCCAATAATTAACTCTCGCTGACCGCGCCCTATGGGGATCATCGAATCGATAGCAATAAGCCCTGTTTGAAGGGGTTCATATACAGAACGCCTGGAAATTATACCCGGAGCAGGAGATTCAATTAAGCGAGATTCCGAAGCTACAATTTCGCCTCTCCCATCAATAGGTTTAGCCAGAGCATTTATAACACGACCCAAGTAAGCCTCGCTCACGGGTATCTGAGCAATTCTTCCTGTTGCTTTTACAAAACTTCCCTCTTGTATCATCAACCCATCGCCCATTAATACAATCCCAACATTTTTGGATTCCAAATTCAGAGCAATACCCCTAGTCCCTTCTGCAAATTCGACTAATTCACCTGACATTATTCCACCAAGACCTATAATACGAGCAATCCCATCCCCCACTTGAATTACGCGACCGATATTCTCAATCCCTACTTTCCTATTATATTGTTCAATACGTTCGCGGAGAATTTTATGAATTTCGTCGACTCGAAGGGTTGCCATTAGTGTTTCTTGACTCTTTTTTTCGGAAGCAAGGGGAAAAATAATGCCTAAATTCTAAACGAAAGTAGAAGTTCAAGGCCTAATTAATTTAATTATTTCTTCGATTCTATGGCCCCGAGAATGCCAATATTAGCACGAATCGTACGGAAATGTAACTCGGTATTCAAACAACTATTCAGAGTTCCTAGAGCTCCTTGTACGGCCTGTTGGAAAACCCGTTGTCGGACCTGATTCATCGCCCTTTGTTTTTCAAAATAAAGGATTTCGTTTTTAGACTTTTCTAATTGTTCCAAACTAATAGAAGTAGCATTAATCAAATTTGCTTTTTCTCGTTCTATCTCAGAATATCCATTCATTCGATACTCATCTGCTTCTAGTTCGACTTTCTGTAATCGAACCCGAGCTTTTTCGAGCTGCTCAATGGTCCCTCTACGCAATTCTTCCGAATTTCGAATAGTACTCAAGATTCTCTGTTTTCGATTATCTAATAAATCTTTTAATGAAAGTAGATTATCTTGCTATTAAGTTTACAATTTTTATGATCTCTTCCCGAACCAAACATGAATCTTTCGATTCATTTGGCTCTCACGCTCCTTTTTTTTCTTTTTTTGCTATAGCTATTTCCATATCTTTTTTTTTTATTTTATGTAATGAGCCTATCCTCTATCTTCTCTTTTCTGTTTATATTTCAATATACCGAAACCCATATTAAGAATATAAGACTAGATAAATATTAAGAGGACTCTTCCGCCTAGATAAAAATCTATCATGGTCAGCAAAGTTGTTTCTTTATTTGTATTTGCCCTTTAGTTAATAATTTCAATTTCATTAAGAAAAACTAACTAAATAAATGGAAAATGAAAATTGATAGAATTCTTTTTTTTCTTCAAATCCAAAAAATTTCTCTTTTTTTTTATACATAGGTCGTCGATTCGGCATTGGATAAAAAAGGGCAGGGTGCCCTTCTAGTAAATAGTTCAAACCATTTTATCGATATGAGTGTTTTATATCAGATAAATTCTACATTAGCTATTTCCCGTTTAAAGCATTTCGGTACTAATACTAATATAGTTGTAGAAAGAGTACCCCTTTTTGCCTGGACTTCAAGCAGTTTAGCTTTAACCGTGTTAATGGTCTCACATTATTGGTCTATAGAGAATCAAAGTTGATTTACCAATGAGTCGCGAAATGCTATGGTTCTTCCATATGATTTCTGAATTTATTCAGAAGTAATTCGTCGAGATCGTGCACCTTTTTCTTATTTATCCAAAAAATACTAAAAAATATTTTAAAGTGCAGCCGGATAGATCCAATCTATTCTTGAAATAGACAACTCGCACACACTCCCTTTCCAAAAAAAATCAATACACCAACCACTACAGTTAGATTTATTAGATTTGTTGCTAAAATATCGGTATTAAGCCCGAAACTCCCAGCGGATGGCCAGTGAGCTAAAAAAACGAAAGAATGGGTTACATTTTTCATATGCTCTCCTCTTATAGATAGGACGAACAAAGAGCAAAGTTTTTCGATCACTTACTTCGCTCGCCCTTTTTTGATCGGTTTTTTTAATGTAATTTTTTTTAATGCAAATAGATTCAATCTAATAATTTCTTTTAGATTAAGTCTTAGGTCTCGTTTGACCTGTGAAAGACTCCTTTGTTGAAATGTTCCAAAAATTCCTAAAATAAAAGGAAAAAGACTTTCCACTGTCCTAAACTAAGGACGGGAAGGAAGAAGGCGAGCATATCCTCTAAATTGATCATCCTCAAATCAGCCCTTCCTGGGGTGGGGTATTGTCTGTCCCGATAAATAGGTAATTCCAGGAGTAATAAATAGGAGTAAAGTATTGATATAATTGGAATTGCAGAAGCAAATACCAATTTACTAAAAAAAGAAAAAAGTATCTAATCTAAAGGACTCATTTTCTTTTTTAGGATTAAACAAAAGGGTTCGCAAATAAAAGCGCTAGTGCCACAACTAGTCCATAAATTGTTAAAGCTTCCATAAAAGCTAGACTAAGCAATAAAGTACCTCGTATTTTACCTTCTGCTTCTGGCTGTCTCGCAATACCTTCTACAGCTTGTCCTGCAGCAGTACCTTGACCAACTCCAGGCCCAATAGAAGCAAGCCCTACGGCCAATCCAGCAGCAATAACGGAAGCAGCAGCAATTAGTGGATTCATGGTGAGTTCCTCGTGTCAAAAAAAAAAGAAATGGTTAAGGATACAATCAACCAAGAAATTCTTACTTCTAAGCTCTATTGGGGAGAAGTAACTAAAAAGTACAAATTGAAATGATAATCTGAATTGTCCGAACTACTTCGAGATCTCATTTTTAGTTTCTAATCATTAGAGGTTTGTGTAAATCCATATGATTCTCATTATTCTATTTCTCTTTCTTTCCAACCAACCACTCTTTCATTCCATTCTTCTTTCTTTACTCTTCGATATCCTTGAGTTCCTATTTTTTCCCCTATCATCTAATCCATAATAAAATAATCCATAATAAAAGACGAAATAGAGGAAGAACCCCTATTGAAATCGACCTAATCCAAATCCAATAGGAATTAAATCAAGATATACAATTGATAACAATATGCTGCATAGAACTGGATATGGAATCCAATTCCATATAGAGGGAATTCGATATATCGGATTAGATAATGAATCTAACTTAGGAATATATAATATCCCATATACATTTGTTTCTTCTATTTTGCGTATTTTCTCATTTTCTATTGATGAATCGGATTCTAAAATCATTCCTTAAAAACCCGCACAAAAGATGACTGGACTTATAGACATTAAGGATATAGATCTAGCCTGACTCCGCCCCCCTTAATGCATATATACTTTGACAATTCCGTAATATAGTCTATTCTCTCTCCTACAACTCTAGGTTGTATATTCATACGCATTTCTAACTATTTAGTTTTCCAACCAAGCGGATTATCTGGAACCATGCATGAATTGAGCTAAGCTAAAAAAAAAGACTATTTTGAAAACTAGTCAATTCAATGATGACCTTCCATGGATTCACCTATATAGGCTGCGGCTAACGTTGCAAAAATAAGAGCTTGAATACCGCTTGTAAATAATCCAAGAAACATGACCGGTATAGGGACTACTAAGGGGACTAAAGAAACAAGAACAACAACGACTAATTCATCCGCCAATATATTCCCGAAAAGTCGAAAACTAAGCGATAATGGTTTTGTGAAATCTTCTAGGATGTTAATTGGTAAAAGAATTGGAGTTGGTTTAATATATTTCTCGAAATAACTCAATCCTTTTTTGCTAAGACCCGCATAAAAATATGCCGCTGATGTGAGTAAAGCTAAAGCAACAGTAGTATTTATATCATTCGTGGGTGCTGCTAATTCCCCATGGGGTAACTGTATAATTTTCCAAGGTAAAAGAGCACCCGACCAATTCGAAACAAAAATAAAAAGGAACATAGTTCCAATAAAGGGAACCCAGGGACCATATTCTTCTCCAATCTGAGTTTTGCTCAAGTCTCGAATAAACTCAAGCACATATTCGAAGAAATTCTGACCGTCGGTCGGGATGGTTTGTGGATTCCGAACAGCTATGATAACTGAACCTAGCAAGATAGTAATTACGACCCAAGAAGTGATGAGTACTTGGGCATGAATTTGGAAACCTCCTATTTGCCAATAGAAGTGTTGGCCTACTTCTACACCCGATATATCATATAACCCCTTGAGTGTTTTAACGGAACATGGTATAATATTCATATTGTCCTCTGATAAAAATTGAACTTCAAAAAAGGAATTCTTTTGATTCAACCATCTCTTTCTCAACTCAGCAACTTGAAGTATTAATCTTATATTTAGGATACCAAGAAATCACATCAGATGATAATATATATCAATACCCTCTAATATATATCAATATTCCCCTTCTTTTATCTATGCAAAATATGCAAAACAAAAAAGAATAGTAAGTGATCCCATAAATCTACGCAGTTACCCAAGAATGAACTATTCTTCTTAATCAACGATTTCTTATATAGAGAGAACGGCCCTCACAAATTGCAAATACTAATTTGTTAAGAATCAATCGAATTGAAGTCATAGTGTCATCGTTGGCTGGAATCGATATATTTGCGAGATCTGGGTCACAATTTGTATCGACTAAAGAAATAGTAGGAATCCCCAAAATGGCACATTCCCGAAGAGCTATATACTCTTTTTGCTGATCAAGGACGATCACAATGTCCGGCAACCTCGTCATATATTTGATCCCGCCGAGATATCTTTGCAAGGTAGATAATTTTCTCTTCAAGATTGCCACATCTCTTTTTGGGAGATGGTGGAATTTTCCCATCTTTTCTTCTGCTCTTAAGTCTCTAAATTGAGAAAGTCTAGTTTTCGTAATCGACCAATTCGTTAACATACCACTGAACCACTTTTTATTAACATAATGACAACGAGCCCTTATTGCAGCTGATGCTACTAAATCCGCTGCTCTTTTTTTGGTACCAACAATTAAGAAGCTTTTTCCCTGACTTGCTGCATCAAAAACTAAATCACAAGCTTCTGATAAAAAACGAGCCGTTCTAGCGAGATTTGTAATATGAGTACCTTTACGCTTTGCCGAGATGTAAGGGGCCATTTTAGGATTCCATTTCTTAATACCATGACCAAAATGAACTCCCGCTTCTATCATCTCTTTCAAATTGATGTTCCAATATCTTCTTGTCATTTTTTCCACACTTCCTTTTGATTTTTTCTTTTTTTTTTCATCCTACCATTCCATTACGGAATTTATTTCTTTTTTTTTTGAAAATTAAGAAAGAGCCGAAATAGCTTGAAATAAATAATAATTGTTCCGATGTAACCTTCCACTGAGAATTGGCCATTGATACATGGTATAAACGTAACCTTAATGAATTAACTGACTTCTTTTACTTATTAAAATAAAATGAATAAAAATAAAATAAAAATCTAAAATCTGATCTGTTAGTGTTCTAAGGTCAAAAGTCTAGTTTAAATAAAAAAATCTGCTTTATGTATCCTTAAATCGTATAAATGGGGGTAAATGGGGGTTCTGATGTCTCATAGAAATTGTTTGTTACATCAGAATCAGAAGAAACTAATTCTGTATGGAGAAACAAAATATCTCTCATTTCCGACGCGAATAGATTTTTTTTTTGAATTTCGAAATAAAGGTTCTTGTCTTGTGGGGAATGATGCACAAATTTTTGGAATCCGGTACCAACAGGTATAATCCCCCCCAGAACTACGTTTTCTTTCAGGCCTTTCAACCAATCAATACGACCTCGTAGGGCAGCTTTTGCTAAAACTCGAGCAGTTTCTTGAAAACTTGCTTCAGATATGAAACTTTGGGTATTCAGGGAAGCCCTTGTTATTCCCAATAAGATTGCCCGATAATAGACCGATTCATCCAAAGCTCGTCCTGCTCGTTCTGCTCGTAATAGTCCGATTAATTCCCCAGGTGAAAAAACATTAGACATTCCATCTTCGGAAACCCGCACTTTTGATGTTACTTGGCGTATAATAATCTCTATATGTCTATTATGGATCTGTACCCCTTGGGATCGATAAACCTTTTGGATCTTATTAACCAAAGAGATACGACTTTGGGCTATGGTTAGCTCAGCTCCAATCAAGAATCCCCAGGGGACCCCAAGAATTCTTGGTATACGCTCATTCCAATCCTCAATTCTCCTTTCGAGATTCGGCGATAGTGAATCAATTGAACGCGCTTCAAAGATTTGTTCTACTTTTGGAAGACCTTGCGTTATGTCACTAGATCTCGATTTTTCATATATAAACGTAACTAACCTATCTCCTTTGTAAAGGATTTCTCCATAATGACCATGAACAGTTGCTCCTGTAGTGGCCAAATAAGGCTTAGCTGCTCTTATAACAAAGGAATCAATATTAACAATGAAAATTTGACCAGATTTTTTTATGTGCGATTTAAATAGACATACATTTTCGCAAATAAATTGTCCAAGGTGAATTATTGCCGATGTCTCCTCCCAAGAATCATGATGGAGAAAGTGCCAATTCAAATGGAATGGATCCAACATGATGTTACTATCGAAATTCGAAATCCTTTGATTTTCATCTATTAAAGAGTATTTAAGCCCTTGAAGTACTTGGAGGGTTTGTTTCAAATTGTCAAGGAACAAATATTTTTTTAACAGGATCTGATTATGCGTTAGTAAATAGTAAGATGAAGAAAAATTCGATATACTAGGTACAATAGCGGCTAAGGGCCCAAAAATATCTCGAATAGGAATTCTAGGATTCGATTCTTTTACCGCATTGGGATATTTCGAATTCTTGAATAAACCAATTCGAGAACAGTTGGATGCCGACAAAATCATCAAAGATTGGTATTCTTTATTTCGATTCAACAAGGTGCCAATAGCTTCTTGATGTTGGCTAAGTGATTGAATCTTCGCCTTGGAATAAAAGGAATTGGTGCGATCTAACCTATTATTGGGAATCGGTCCTGCACTTGTCCTATCATACCTTCTTCGTGTATACGAAATAGTGGACTTGACTAACTCAATTCTTAGGAAATCGCGAATCAGATCATTTGCTCTTACCTCAACAAGGGAAGCACGAGCCTCCTCTTTTTCTTCTTGTTCCCAATTCACTACTAAGCAAGTTCGAACAAATTGACTATTCGTATGATAAATTCTTTGAGTTAACTTGCTATTTTCATGAGAAATAAAATTGACAAGTCGAAGTTGGAAATTATCCTCTTCTTGCAAGAGATCTTGCGGGAAAAGTGTTGCTAAATTTCTCCCTTCGTCCATTTCATATGCGACTGCAGGTCGAACCGAAACAAAATACTTTTCCTTGCTCTTGAGAATTTTTTTCCGTTGAACATAGACCCAATTTTTCCTTTTTTTTGATTCCTTAGAATCTTTCTTTTCTCTTTCTGGTGGTATCAAACTACCACCTAATATCTTATCCGCCTCTTCAGGAAAATGAATATCTCCGGAAAAGATTTTGAGTTCCGTATGGCTTTTTTTTCTCTTCACTCGGACCAATCCACCTAGTCGACTTCTTGTATTTTTTGTGAGTTGTGTATCCACTCCAATGATACTATTATCAAGTACCTTTAGGGATGAGGATCTCGGCAAGATATGCAGTTCTTGAAGAATGAAAAAAAACCGATCTAGTTCTTTTTGGTATTTTAGACTAAATTCTTTTGTTCCTCGATGCTCAATCAAACCCTCTTTTTTTAAGATGGAATCTTCCTCTGGGCTCCCGTATTCGTCCTCTGAGTCTTCTTCTGAGTCTTCCTCTAAAGTCCCATATTCGTCCTCTGAGCCTTCCTCCGGGCTCCCATATTCGTCCTCTGAGTCTTCCTCTAGAGTTCCATATTCGTCCTCTCGGGTTCTATATTCGTTCTCTGGGCTCCCATATTCGTCTTCTGAGTCTTTCTCTCCAGTCCTATATTCATCCTCTAGGATCCCATATTCGTCTTCTAGGGCTTCATATTCGTCCTCTAGGATCCCATATTCATCTTCTAGGGTTTCATATTCGTCCTCTCGAGTCCTATATTCGTCTTCTAGGGTTTCATATTCTTCCTCTCGGGTCCTATATTCGTTCTCTGGGCTCCCATATTCGTCCTCTGAGTCTTCCTCTCGAGTCCTATATTCGTCCTCTAGGGTCCTATATCTAAATTTAACAATTCCTGAACCCTTTTTATCTTTTCTGTATCGTGGATCGTCAAAATAAGCAAAAATAGTATTTCTACGTAAAACACCCATAAAGGGTATTTCAATCGAAATCCCCAAACAGGATATTAGTTCTTTCTCTTGTTCTTGATGATATTGTAATGGAATGACGAACCCATTTCTTCGCTTTTTCGCCAACAAATCCGAATTATCTTGAAGAATAGAAGGATAGACAAAATTCCAATGGCCATTGGACATGATTCGATCCGGCGTTGAATAATCAAGAATTTCCCTATCTTTTTTACCAAAAGTATCCAACAGTCTATGTCTTACTTGATCATTAGCCATTGAGAGGTCAAAGAGATATCTTCCGTCAACAGAAAAAGAATAAGTATTCATTTGATCTTGATCCTTGTGGAGCGAAAAAGACGCTATACTGGATCTGCACATACTTACTGACAATATCCATAAATGGCTTGTTTTTGGTAATCGACGAAGATTACCATATTGATATTCGGGCGCATGGTAAACATCAGTACTCCAGTGCATTTCCCCGTCTGATTCGGAATAAATATGCTTTTGTACTTTTTCTTTAAAATGCAAAGTGGACGTTCCGGCACGAATCTCCGCAATTACTTGTTCGGATTCTACATATTGATCATTTTGCACTAGAATCAAGCTTTTTGAGGGAATATTCACACTATATAGAATATCCTGACTCTGAATAGTTACATGCAAGTCTATATAACATAGAAAAGCAGGCTGCCCATGACGGGTACGTGTGGGGTGAACCAAATCTTCATTGAATTGGATTTTTCCATTCGAAGGGGATCGTACAAGGTCGGCAGTACCCCCTGTGAATACTCCGCCAGTATGAAAAGTTCTTAATGTTAGTTGAGTCCCTGGCTCCCCAATTGATTGACCTGCAATAATACCTACGGCTTCCCCCAATTCGACCAGATCGCCATGAGTGGGACTCCGACCATAACATAATTGACAGATCCAAGATGTGCTCCGGCAAGTAAAGGGGGTTCTAATATATATTGGTTGTGCTCGAAATGGTTGTGCTCGAAAGGCAGTTATGAATCGATTGACTAATCCAATTCCAATATCTTGATTTCGAGCGGCAATGCATCGTGAACCAATATATATATCGTCTGCTAATACACGACCAATTAGTGTTTGGACAAAAAGTTTTTCCGTCATCCCATTTTGAGGACTCAAAGAAATACCTCGGATAGTACCACAATCTCTTCTACGCACAATAATATGTTGAACTACTTCAACAAGTCTACGTGTAAGATATCCAGCATCTGCTGTTCGTACAGCAGTATCTACAACCCCTTTGCGGGCTCCGTAGCAGGAAATTATATATTCTGTCAAAGAAAGTCCCTCGCGTAAATTGCTTTGAATAGGTAAATCAATCATTTGTCCTTGAGGATCCGCCATTAATCCTCTCATACCTACTAATTGGTGTACCTGAGATGCATTTCCTCTGGCTCCTGAAAAAGACATTAGATAGACTGGATTAGAAGGATCCGTTATCCGAAAATTCGAATTCATTTCTTGTTTCAAATATTCACTTGTAGCATACCATATCTCAACGGATTGGCGTAATTTTTCTACCGCGTGTACAGCCCCATAATAATAGTGTTTCTCCAAAAGAAAACTCTGTTGTTCCGCGTCTTGCACTAACCATCCCTTAGATGGTATTGTTAAAAGATCCTCGATTCCTAATGAAATCGATGTAGTAGTGGCTTGATGAAAGCCCAGAGTCTTTATTTGATCCAGTATATGGGATGTATATCCCATTCCGAAATGATCTATTAATCTGCTAATAAGTCGTTTCATAGCAGTTCCGTCTATCTCTTTATTATGAAAGACCAGATTGGCCCGTTCCGCCATACATAAGTACCCCCTTTTTCGGCTGAGTAGGATTCGACAATTGCTGAGTAGGATTCGACAATGGGCCTGAGTCAGTGATTCGAAAATTTAATTAACTTCCTTTCCTTAATCTCAATCTGGATTCGCGCGGCAAAAATGATGATACTAGCGAAATCGGAATGCCCCCCGAAAGGGAGGGGCATCGCCGAATCTAACTTCCTTGTTTAGATAGTGTATGAATAGGCCTGACTAAATCCTTGTATGGCTTCCTCTATTTCTCTATAAAAAGAAATATGACCAAGAGTGCTTCGAATGTATATAGAACGGATTTCTTTTTTTCTATTTCCCACTATTAGATAGTGGGCATAAATCTCATGATAAGTCCCCAAAGATTCATATTGAACTTCAATCGGAACTTCTCTTGACCCAATGACGCGTTGATCTAGTTTCCATCGGAGCCACAAGGGACTGTCTAAACTGATTCGTTTCTGTCTATAAGCTCCCAGTGCATCATAGGAATTAGAAAAATGGGGTTCTTTATCTTTTGTATACTTATAATTATTATTATTGTAATTTACTTTTTGATTTGGATAGTTTCCGCAACTATTATATCTATTTGCACAAATACCCCGACGGTTTCCAATCGTTAATACATAAAGTCCGATAAGCATGTCTTGGGTCGGTACGCAAATAGGATCCCCAATAGCGGGAGATAGGAGATTCATATGAGAAAACATAAGTAAACGGGCTTCCGCCTGAGCTTCCAAGGATAAAGGTAGATGAACAGCCATTTGATCCCCATCAAAGTCCGCATTGAAACCCTTACACACTAATGGGTGTAAACAAATAGTACGCCCCTCCACTAAAGTAGGTTGGAAGGCCTGTATGCCTAATCTATGCAGGGTAGGTGCTCTATTCAACAGTACAGGATGTCCCCGCATAACTTCTTGAAGTATTTCCCATACAATGGGTTCCTTTTCCCAAATTTTCCTTTTAGCAATCCTGACATTAGAAGTAGCGCGTTTCGTGATTAAATCGCGAATTACAAATAGCTGAAAAAGCTTTATTGCTATCTCTAGAGGTAATCCACATTGATGTAATGAAAGCGAAGGACCCACAACAATGACAGAACGCCCCGAGTAATCGACCCGTTTTCCAAGCAGAGTCTCGCGAAACCTTCCCTCTTTACCTTCAATTACATCTGAAAGTGATTTGTATACTTTATTGTGACCATCCCTCGTTGGTTGCCCGCGGGACCCACTATCAAGAAGTGTATCCACGGCTTCTTGTACCAATTTTTCCTGGCACATTACTAAATCTGCTGGCGCTAATTCACTTCTTTTTAATAGATAGGCAAGGTTGTTGTTCCGACGAATAACTCTCTTATAAAGTTCATTAATATCCGAAGTCACTACTTTATCCCCAGACCTATAAACAATGGGTCTCAATTCGGGAGGAAGAACTGGTAATAAGCACAAAACCATCCATTCTGGTTCTACATTTGTTTGAATAAAATGTTTCGCCAATTGCATGCGTCTAATCAAAAAAACTTTTCTTATTCGTCTTTTTCTATCTTCCCATTCATCTCCACTATACCCCTCGTCTTCTAATTCCTTCCATTCGACCAAGGAATTCTCTATAATAATTCGCAAATCCAAATCTGCTAATTGTTCTCTAATAGCACCTGCTCCTGTCGCAATTTCCCGATTTCGAAATGTTGCAAAGCCTGGGGTAGAAAAAAAGGGAGAAATGCTGTGGTTACAGGATGCAATTTCATCTTCGAATAAACCTCGTAATCGTAAGAAAGTAGGTTTTTTAGCGCTGGGCCTAGCAAAAGAGAAATCGCCGTATACTAGGCCCTCCAATTTCTTAAGGGGTTTATCTAAAAGGTTCGCGATATAACTAGGAAGACCTTTCAAATACCACACATGAGTCGCGGGACATGCGAGTTTGATGTATCCCATTTGATATCTTCGTATCCGAGAATCAACAAATTCTACCCCGCATTTTTGGCAAAACCTTTCCTCCTCGTTTTCAGCTCCGCTCGCTCGAGAATTTCCACAAGCACAAATTCCGCTTTTTATGGGTCCAAAGATTCTTTCGCAAAACAATCCATCTTTTTCTGGTTTATCGGTTTTATAATGAAAAGTAGAGGGCCTTGTGACTTCGCCAACGACTTCCCCATTAGGTAGGTTTTTGTTAGCCCAAGCCTTTATTTGTTGAGGGGAAACGAGTCCAATTTGAAGTTGTTGATGTTTATATTGGTCAATCATAAATAAGAAAAGAATTTATATTTATTCCGATCAAACTTCCTCCCTATTAACCTGGAAGTTCTTCTCAGATACAAGGAAATGATTCAGTTCTAGAGCCAAAGATCGTAGTTCTCGAACGAGCACTCGAAAAGATTCTGGAGGATACTCGTGATTAGGTACTCTTTTCCCCCAGATCGTAGCATTAAGTATTTCTTGGCGAGCTATAAGATGATCAGATTTATAAGTAAGTATCTCTTGTAAAATATGAGCAACACCAAATCCTTCTAAAGCCCAAACTTCCATTTCTCCTACTCGTTGTCCCCCTTGCTTGGCTCTTCCTCTAACGGGTTGTTGTGTAACAAGTGAGTAGGGCCCAGTAGAACGTCCATGGATTTTCTCATCAACTTGATGAATTAATTTTAAGATATAGGACTTCCCTATTAGAACAGGTTGTTCGAAGGGGTCTCCTGTTCTTCCATCAAATATTCTGCTTTTTCCCGGGTACTCGGGTTCAAATACCCATGGATTTTTTGTTTGTTTACTGGCTTCATATAATTCTGAAAACACAAGTTTTCTTGAAGCCTCTTGCTCATATCTCTCATCAAAGGGTGCTATTCTATAATGTTTCTTTAGCAGATCCCCGGCTAATCCGAGCGAGCTTTCAAATATTTGTCCCACATTCATTCGTGAGGGTACTCCTAAGGGATTGAAGACCATATCAACAGGTGTTCCATCTTGCAAATAGGGCATATCTTGCCTGGGCAAAATTTTGGAAATGATCCCCTTATTCCCGTGTCTTCCGGCTACTTTATCCCCAACTTTGATTTCGCGTTTCTGTAAAATATATACACGAACCATTATGTCTAGGGGGTCCCTCTGGATCCATTTCACATCGATAACGCGCCCTCTTCCACCTATAGGTAGTTTGAGAGAAGTTTCTTTTGAAGTGGATACCTCAAGGCCAAATATGGCCCGTAATAACCCAGCTTCCGCGATATACGAGGATTCGCTCGCTATCTGAGGCGTTAATTTACCTACTAAAATATCGCCAGTTTCTACCCAGGATCCCAACCTAACAACTCCATTTCTGTCCAAATTGCGGAGTAAATGTTCTTCTAGATGTGGTATTTCTTTAGTAATTTTTTCAGCGGAGCCTTGGCTTGTCGTATCCGTCTGAATTTCATATTTTCGGATGTGAAAAGAAGTATAAATATCCTCATATACCAAACGTTCGCTAATTAGTACTGCGTCTTCAAAATTGTAACCTTCCCATGGCATATAAGCTACTAATACGTTTTTTCCTAAAGCAAGTTCCCCACCAACTGTAGCAGCTCCCTCCGCTAAAATTTGTCCTTTTTTAATGGATTTACCCCACAGAATCCGAGGTTTTTGGTGCATACAAGTATTTTTGTTAGAGCGCCGATGGGTAACTAAAGGAATACTTATAGTCTTCCCACTACTTGATAAAAGGATCTTGTGACTATCAGTAGAAATGATCTTTCCCTCGCGTTCGGCTATAACGGAAACCCTCGAATCTAGAGCTGTTTGGCGTTCCAATCCAGTTCCAACAATGCACTTCTCGGACCGAGAAAGCGGAACTGCTTGGCGCTGCATATTAGAACTCATTAAAGCCCGATTCGCATCATTATGCTCAATAAAAGGAATGAGAGAACCTCCAATAGAAAAATATTGGAAAGGAAAAATACTTCTAACATGAATCTGTTCCCATGCAATAGTCAGGAATTCTTGACGGTATCTAGCTGGAACAACCTGTTCTTCCTGAATACCCTGATTCAAGGACAAAGAATTTCCTGCTGCTATCATATAATATTCATCTCTATTTGGTGATAAATAAACCACCTGTCTCTCTTTTTTTTCTTTTGCTTTCTCAGATATTTCATAAAAGGGACTCTCTATGGACCCCCACCAGTGGTCAATTCTCGCATGAATAGCTAAGGATCCAGTAAGTCCAACATTGATTCCTTCGGACGTGTCAATTGGACAAATACGCCCATAGTGACTCGGATGAATATCTCGGCTCCGAAAACTTGCAGTTCTCCCCGTCAATCCTCCAGGACCCAAACAACTCACTTTTCGCCCATGAACAGTTTGTGTCAATGGATTGGTTTGATCAAAAACTTGAGATAAGGGGTATGTGCCAAAAAAGGTCTCATAAGTAGTTATTAATAAAATCGAAGTTGAAGTTGGAGTTACCAAAGTTTGTGGAGTCGGTTTCGATTGACGTATGAATACTCTACGGATAGTTTTTTGAACCGCATGTTGTAAACGACCAAGAGCCAGTCCGAATTGATCTTGTAACAGATCCGCAACCGAACGAATACGTTTATTTTTCAAGTGATTCATATCGTCATCGTCAAGTATACCCGTTCCAAATTTCATTCCAATCAAATGATCCGTAGCGGCCAATACATCTCGTGGTAACAAGAATGTATTGTTCTGAGGTATATCAAGATTCAGTCTCCGATTCATATTTCGTCGACCAATCCTTCCTAATTCACATTTTTGTTGAAAAAATTTCTTTTGTAATTCCTCACATAAGGACTCCGAAAATACCAGGTCCCCACCTACACAAGCAAATTGTTGATAAAACTCCAAAATAGCTTTTTCTTTTGACTCAATCCTCTTCTTCTCCTTAGCATTCGGGAAAGATAAGAAAATTTCAGGGTAGGAAACATTATCTAGAATTTCTTTTAGATTCGAACCCATAGCTGATGATAGAACTAGAATAGATATCTTTTGTTTTCTACTCACGCGAGCCCATATCCTTTCTTTTTTATCAATTGCTAATTCCGATCTTCCTCCCCAATCTGATATTATAGTCCCAGTGTAGATAGAAATTCCCTTATGGTCTAATTCCGAGCGGTAGTAAATACCAGGACTTAGCAATATTTGATTGATCACAATTCGGTATATTCCATTTATTATAAAGGTTCCTAAGGAATTCATTATAGGAATGTTTCCAATAGAAATGGTTTGCTTTTGCACATCGAAACCAAAAATTAATCTCGCAGATACATAGAATTCGGAAGAATAGGTGAGTGATTCATACACAGCATCCCTTTCTTTTATCGAGGGTTCTAGCAATTGATATCCTTTAGCAAATAATTGAAATGCAATTTCGTGATCTGGATCTTTAATTGTTGGAAACTTCTCAAGTTCTTCTGCCAAGCCTTGATTAATGAACCTACAAAATCCCTCGAATTGGATCTGACTAAATCCGGGTATTGTGGACATTCCCTCATTTCCATTCCGGAGCATCTTAATCTTAAGTTTCCTGTTTATCGAAGAAAAATTCCATTATCAGCTCACTCTTCATCAATCCCTATGGATCGATCTAGCAATTATGGAATCCATATTCTGTTTACTGAATCACATGAAATTCTAGGGAACTCCACATACATATTTCATATATGTATTTCATACATATGAATAGAGACAATTTCGACGAAAGTTCGAATTTGCCAGGGGTACAAATCGAATGAAAATGAATTGATAAAACATTCCTAGAAAAAAATTCTGCCACTTACACTTTATGATACTAATCAGATTGGATGGCAAAGATTTCTCATTTTATCTCCTTTCTATGAATGGGATAAAGCCATAATATAATAATTTATAAGCACTAGCAAATTTGACTTTAGTTCGATTTAGAATAGCACGCTTAGTTTAATTTCAAAAAAGAATAAGAATTTGAGGGTTCTTTTTTGTTTCGTAGTAGTAGAATTGCTAGAAAATATAGGATTTAATTGTAGAATCCTAAAATAAAGTAAGTCCTTTTTTAAGTACATGCCAATCTAGTTATCCACCTCTCCACATATCCCTGCTTTTATCGTAATTTCACTTGGGTGGGCCAAGATGGTCAGGTCATACTCTATATCAGACCAAATTTCTTTTTTTTATTCAAGATATTTAATGCAATGAAAAATTAAAGCACGATTCCCCATAGAGATATGTACATAAGGGAGATCCATGGATAATAATGCTGTTATGGATAATAATGCTGTTCGGACCTGTAGTTTACCTATACACGGATTAGGCATAAATCCATTCTATTTTATTATGCCATTAAAAGGAAGGGGGGAGAGAATACCGATTTAAGAGTCGTTCACTACTGCAATTCAAAAAAAAAAATAGAATTCTAGTTAATGGTTCCAATTTGTTCTGAATTTTGCAGCCTGTGACTGGAAATCCACTTTTTCTCTTTTTTCATCTCAATAGAAAGAAAAGGGAAGTTTTCTAGTGTTAGCAATGTTTGTTTTAAGATAGAATCCATCGAGGAGAATAATCGAAACTGGATTCAAAAAAAGCAGGAATAGATTTTTTGAAAAAGATTGGAAAAAAGTAAGTAGAATTAGATTCAAGATAAAAGAAAGGAGGTTTTAGTAAGAAAACCTGGATGAATACTTGCTCTTTTCTCTATTTTAGATCAGATTTTTTGGCGGCATGGCCAAGCGGTAAGGCAGGGGACTGCAAATCCTTTATCCCCAGTTCAAATCTGGGTGCCGCCTGATCAATAAAATACTTAGGCTTATAGTACTGATCGAACTCGACAAATTCGTACCCTGCATAAGTTGGGGCAAGAGAGTAACTAGGCCTGGCGATACTGGATTTTGAGAATCCATAGTTCTATCCTCAAACTAGGGTTTGTTTTGTCGGTAGTGGCCCAAACGGCTACCAATAAGGATGAGGTTGCGTTTCCTTATTCTTTTATTAATTTTAATTGATTCGATTCGAGAATTAAAAATTACAAGGCTAAGATGTCAGAAATCTTGATATCCAAAAGGCCCCTAAGGGGCATTCTTTTTTTTTTCAATCTAAGATTGAAGAAGGGACTCCACGAAGGAATATCAAGACTTCCTAATTATCATACATTTTATTTATCATACATCTTATGCTACCTACATACACTAAAGTAAGGGCTACTGATTCTGTCGAGAATCAGATTGAATAGGCTGATCAAAAATCAATTTCGGAGTTGTGGATAAAGTCTCCTCATTCTTTCATAGAATGATAGAAGGGCTGTAGGGTTTAGGTTAAAAATAAACATAGGCAAGGTAGGTATCCAATAAATATTTATCTATCCTAATTTTATGGTATATTCTGACGTCCTTTGCTTATAAAAAAAGGGTAACAAAAGGAAGAAAAAATCTTCCTATTCCCGCGTCTTCTATTCAGGACATCATCCCCGTACTCTTTTTTAAGGAAAAGGGCTATGTATCGTATTTATACTTAATGCTCTCCAATTCTACCAGAAATCCTATAAGAATTTGTTAGGAGTAAATTCCTTGAACTGATTCATCCATAGCGTTAGGGCAGAATCCCTTTTTGACTCTGTACCCTTGATTCCACTATGATTATTGATCAATAGTAGAATAATTCCTTCATAGAAATAGGAGACATAATTTACATGGATATAGTAAGTCTCGCTTGGGCTGCTTTAATGGTAGTCTTTACATTTTCTCTTTCACTAGTAGTATGGGGGAGGAGTGGACTCTAGGGATACTACTAATTGATTGAGTAGTCGAATTGTTGTATCAACTTTTTTCTTTAATTGATCGTTTTGCATTAATCATTTTGCCAAACTTTATTCTTTCTCTCTTTCTTTAGTTTTGTTTCACTCCTGTACCTGTAAGAAACTCTTGTAAGAAAGAGTCGTTCTATTCTACTATATAGAAATAGAAAGAGCGATTACAGCAATTCCAAATTTCTACTAGAAGTGACGAATGGTTAAAAAAGTTCTATACATAAGAAAATTAGACTTTCTTCCACGGAGCTATTCACAACATATCGCACACTTTCCATTTGTTTTATATTCTTTTCTTATTCTTAGAATAATTTTTATGCTCTTTTGAAGCATCTCGCCGCATGTTTAAGCATGAAAGATTCGCTGGTTTTTTCCTTTTACTTTTTTTCTTTTACTTTTTACTATAGTCTATTCTCATATTATTTTTCTCTCCCTCCATGGATTCTTTCGTGAAGAATTCTCTTCGATTTTTTTATTTTGACTTGATTGAAATTAAGTGGATGCAGTGAAAAAAGAAATTGAATTAGACTACTATTTCAATCTACTAATCTATTCTATGTAGATTCAAGATAATATAATAGAAAGACTCTAAAGTGTCGTAGAAAAAACTATATGTAGTTCTTTCTACCACACTTTATGATTCCAACCAGATCCTTTCATTTAAGACTTGGATTTTTATTTTATTTAATCCCTTTTTCATTTCTTCAATGATTAATTGGAATTCCAATTAATCATTTTGGCTGACTGTTTTTACATAAATAATAAGTAAAAAGGCAGTAGGAACTAGAATAAACAGTGCAGTAGCAATAAATGCGAGAATATTGACTTCCATAACCTCTTTATTTTTTTCACAATAACTCGGGATGTAATCCCATGGAGAGGAAAAAGGGGTATCCTGTAAATTCAAGGGGAGGACTTGCATTCTGATAATACTGAATCAATTCAATATTATGAATATCGGATCTATCAAATCAATTCATGGTTGAGAGTGGAATAGTATAACATAGTAAGATCCACTTTTTCTTTTCTATATCTATAACCCACGATCTTTCTTATCTTATCCAATTTCCCTTCCTTTTTCTTATAGTTATACATACAATTATGTATGTATGTATTATATGACCGACTTTCTATGGGTCACATAGACATCCAAATAAGCAGTAGAAGTAGAAGTGAGATGGAGAAAAGAGGGCTTAAATAAAAAAAAAATCGAATATTTTAATTAATTTAGGAAAAAGGGCGTTTGCTTTGCTTAGTTTTTCTTTTATTTTATTAGGTTACTATCAATATCCACTTTTGGGGTCTAAAGATGAGAACAGATCCATAAAAAAGGAGTCCGCAAATGGAATGAAAATGAGATAGATTCTTTCCAATTAGTCATTGAACATACACAAACAAAGTTGGAACTACAAAATGGAGGGGGCCTGTTTAATCCAAAAAGTAAAGTACTAATTATATTAAATTAAATTAACTGTCTATGTCTAAGAAAAAACGAATACGATTTATGTATGGATTTCGGTAAAATACCGGTACTCTATTCCATAAGAGTCGAATAGGAAGTTAAGATGAGGATGGTATCATCATAAGGATAGAGTAATATCCTAAATTATACTAATCCAAGTATGATATGTATGTCTTTCCTTATCAACCGGGAGTAGTGAAAAAAAAATTCCTATAGGCCTCCCCTCCCTCTTTAATGAGAAATGCGAAATAAAAAAAGTGAAATAAGGGTGCCCCATAGGTATTTGATCTTCTCTCCTGCCCCCCCTTTTTCATGGAAAAAGGAAAGATGAATTTCTCCATTCATTGAACCCTAGTTCGGGACTGACGGGGCTCGAACCCGCAACTTCCGCCTTGACAGGGCGGTGCTCTGACCAATTGAACTACAATCCCCGCGGGGTGTATGGCATACCTATTCTTAAATAGAACCATAAGAAGATTCGATTCGCCTGTCGTACTCTAAGAAATAGACGAATCATATACTACATACCCACATATAATATGTGGGTATAGTGAGAGTGACATAACTAGTATGTCGCGATTTTTTATCGCTAAAAATGGATGATAATCCACCTTTCATTTCAATAAGAAAAACTCTTTTGTTTGTAAAAAAGGAATGAGAGAGATATGGATTAGAAAGAAATTTCCCCCTTTCGCTTTATCCTTTATTTCTATGGATCAGACATTTTATTTTATGGAAGAAAAACAAATGGATTTAGTTCATATTCACGAAGCCCTAGATTTTTGGGCCGAGCTGGATTTGAACCAGCGTAGACATATCGTCAACGAATTTACAGTCCGTCCCCATTAACCGCTCGGGCATCGACCCAGGAAGAATTTATTCTAGGGTTTTTTAGAATCTATGATTAACCTCCTTTCATAATACTCCCTACCCCCAGGGGAAGTCGAATCCCCGCTGCCTCCTTGAAAGAGAGATGTCCTGAACCACTAGACGATAGGGGCATCACTTCACTAGACGATAGGGCCATATACAACCGCTCATCATTATACTATAATGATAGTATGAGCAGTTTTTTGGAATTGTCAATATACTCGAAGAGTATAACTAGATCCAAAGCAAAGAGTCTTTCCTACTTTTCCGTTATGCTTTCATAGGATTTTTTTTAGTTGATGGTTAGGTTAATTCACGGATCATTCCCTACTTTTTAGGGAAATTCATTTAAAGGGTATAGAATAAGAATAGATTAATAAAAGGGATTCTAGATTAGTTCAGTACAGGTAGTGATTTGATTGATCTAACAGGAAAAAGAGTCCAATTTGATTTCTTTTTTGTAATTTCCACCCCGTGCTTCGTTTAGCGTTCAGACCAAAAATGCATGCATCCCACACTAAGTCATAAAATTCAAGAAAAAATAGAGAAATTTTCAAAAACAAAGAAAAAAAAGTGAATAAATAATAAATTTAGTAGAAAAGTACTTTATCGGATTCGAACCGATGACTTACGTCTTACCATGGCATTACTCTACCACCAAATAAAAAGCCCTTTATCGGATTTGAACCGATGACTTATGCCTTACCATGGCATTACTCTACCACTGAGTTAAAAGGGCTTTTTATTCAATTCAAAAATTAGCCACTTTGATTTCTCATTATGAGTCTACTGCATAATGTACATAATATATGTATATATAGAGATATATGTAGAGATTATATATGTATATATCGAGATATAGAAGTTTATTCATGGCGAGGTTCAAAATCTTGAGAGTTCAAAATCTTGAGAAAATCAAGAAAAATAAGAATTTCATATTCTCTCTTATCACTTGCACAAAGTAGAGGTTTTTTTCTTTTTTTTTTATATAAAAATACATATATTTTTATATAAAAAAATACATATAATAAAATACGTGAAGAGAGAGTTGACACAATAAAAAATTATTCTAAGTATCCGATATACTTGAAGAGGGTAAGTTCATAGGTATGTAAACACGATCTCGGACGACTCACCAAACCAAAGCCCAGAAGTTCTATTTTTTAGAAGAGGAGAACAAATATGTATCAATTGTTGAATCGGATACAACAATGGGTAAAAAAAAAAAAGGCCAAAGGGGCAATAAGAGCTGCTGTTAAAAAAACGGTAGACTTTGTTTTTTTTTATCTTTAGGCTATTGACTTTTCACGTGCTCAGAACGTTCTGCAGAATTAGGGACTTTTTTCTTCTATTGGCTGATCTTATGATGAGAACTTTCTCCATTTATGTTTTATTTCCTCTAATTCTAATTGGGTAGGGTATAAAGGAATTCGCGCTCTTCATATACCCATATGGTTGGGTATTAATTTTCAGTGATATACTTCTTGTCTGTTTTGGTGAGAAATTGAAACTATTTTTAACAGGCATCTCTTAGAAAAACCTTCGAGTTCAAAACTTTTCAATTTTTCTTAAAAAGTTTTGGACGGATTTGTTGAAGCGATTTTTATTTTTAACAGGTACCCCTTCCAAGGAAGGGGGGTACTTGAATATTCTCCAAGGATTCTGGTTGGTGCATTTTGAACAAACTATGTTGGAGTTTTAGCAACAATTTGCTTGTAAAAAGTGGGCAGTCGAATTTATACTGCAGAGTATAAAAATTATTCTACTGCCTGCCCAACAAAAAATAATAAACCATACCCTACATACCTAACTCCTCCTGGCTATGGGTTTTCTGTTTCCGAAGATTAGGAAAAAAGGAGGATTCTGGAACCCTAAAGGTTCGATGGTATATGGATATGGAAAATATAAGATTCCCGATCCTAGCGGGAAAAGGAAGGGAACAGATACCCAATATGATTCTTGGGAGGAACATTTGGTAATGGTCTTGGTCCTCTATGCTCTTTTTTATGTGTTCTTAGTTCTATTCATCTTCTTTGATTCTTTTAAACAAGAATCTAATAAACAAGAATTGAGTGGAAAAGAGGAGAAGAAATTGGTAAATGGGGAGGATCGACTAACCAGAGACATTTAGGATCTTCTTTACATCAGGTAAATCCGTCGGGTCCTGTCCGCTTCTCCGTTTAAGTTACGACTCTTTGTTTCTTGCTTCTCTCAAGCCATAGGGAAAGTCTATGATGAATTTTTAAAATGCATCTCACTCTTTCTCTACGGCTCGGACTTCATGATAAGTGGGGGAAGAAAGAAAACATCTTCCCCAATTTCTTTGTTCAGAATTGAACAAAAAAGAAAAGGAAGAAAGGGATTTATGGGGGCAGTGCTGCTCCCTATATCTCCTAGTGTATATTGTAGGAATAATCAAACTATTCCTTAGAGCAGTCTGGCACACTTACGTCCTCGCAAAACAAATAATGATCATTGTAGTCGTAACCGTAGAATACGACCCTAATCGAAATGCATACATTTGTCTCATACACTATGGGGATGGTGAGAAGAGATATATTTTACATCCCAGAGGGGCTATCTAAACCCTAAAGCTAAAGTAAAGGCCCGCGATCGAAGTACCAACAGCTCACTGTCATGAACCTTCTCCATTTGATTCAATAAGGGGGAATTAGCCTCCTTCTCGAATGGCTACCCTTGACAAAGGGTAGCGTTGGTATCATAATCTACATGTAGCGGGTATAGTTTAGTGGTAAAAGTGTGATTCGTTCTATTAATAACTGAATTTGAAATGATATACTTAAGGCGTCCTTAAGTTTTTTATATTCCGATGAAAACTTTAGTTCTTATAAAGGATTTAATCCTTTTCCTCTCAATAGCATATTGAGGAAGAATATACATTCTCGCGATTTGTACCCAAAAACTAATTGAAATTGCATCCAAAATACAAATTGGATTATGAGTACAGAGTCGCGAAGCATAATTTTACATTTTTTTAAGTATTCCAATTTTAAAAATATGAGTAAAGGATCTATGGATGAAGATACAAAAAAGTTTATTTCCAATCGTAACTAAATCTTCTTTTGTTAAAAAAGGAAATGGAAGCCAAATAGCTAAAAAACGGTAGTTTTGGTTTACTAGAACCATCAGCATATTGTTTCAGCTCGGTGGAAACCTAATTCTTTTCCTCAGGATCTCTTGAATGAAATTAGGGAACGAAGTAAGTAGATTAGATAGATTTAGTAGAATTTCTATCTCCTACTCTATAGGGATCATCTAGAAAGCGGAGAGCTTTGGTTCCATTCAGATAGAAAAGCTGACATAGATGTTAAGTGGTGAGAATATCCATAAAGGAGCCGAATGAAATCAAAATTTCATGTTCGGTTTTGAATTAGAGACGTTAAAACTAATCAACCAACGTCGACTATAACCCCTAGCCTTCCAAGCTAACGATGCGGGTTCGATTCCCGCTACCCGCTCCATTCTGTATAAAAGGACTATTCTATTTGTCTAGACATGGTAGAGTCCTGTATTCAACCTTTTTCGTCCACCAGTTTCCGTCCCTCCAGAGCGGAGTAGAGCAGTTTGGTAGCTCACGAGGCTCATAACCTTGAGGTCACGGGTTCGATTCCCGTCTCCGCACTTAGCAGTCTGTATAAAAGGACTATTCTATTTGTATAGATATGGTAGAGGGCTGGGCGGTATCCAACCCTTTTTATTCATTAGTTCCCGGCCCTAAAGGGCCAAATGGAGCAGTTTGCGAAGTCACTTGCCCCTACAAGAAGAACTCTCAAGGCTCCTTCCTACCCTGCAGAAAAGAAAAAAGAAATGAAAGAAAGGCACAGTCTACCTCCCTTCCCTTTAAAAGCAGTTTGCCAGTTGTTTGTCTCGGTTAATCCCCAATTTAGGGAGCCCTGTTGGCGAGTTCGATTCCCGCCTCCGGAGCCCCTTTTTTTTGAGTGGGGTGCAAAAGAAGGGTAAGATAGTAAGGGATACGGTACTAGACTAACACCTACTTAATTTAATATAAGTAGTTAAGTAGTCAACTAGACTAAATTTTTTATCATAGTACCTTACTAAATTAAGCTGGCGAGCGGCGGGAATCGAACCCGTATCTTCTCCTTGGCAAGGAGATGTTTTACCATTGAACTACGCTCGCTACGGGATATATTTTATAGGGTATATCCGCCTGGGTCGACCGTCTATGTCTGGGTCGACCGTTTCATTTTCTATTATATTAGAGTTTTCTTTTTTTTAATTGTCTGTCAATCAATATTCTAATGGCAATGGAATTTCATAATAATGAAAGAGAAGAGGTAGCAATTCGGAACGCAAATTGCATTTTAATGCGTCTCACAATTCCCATTTTTTCGAAGAAATGGCCTTTTTATTTATTTTGTATCGGGCTACTAAATACTAAACAAATTTAAGAAATGAGAGAATTCAGAATAGCTACCAGAAAGACTAGTCCAATCCATAATGATGTACCGGAAAATACAACGTTTTTATTATTTGACCAACCATCAGGAGAAGCAAATACAAGGGGTACACTAATTACTAACACTGAGGAAGTCGCAATTAATGCAAAAACAGC